AAAACTTTCTTTGATTTGAACTCACCCAATCAAAAACCCTTCAATTCTCAAATCAAAAGAGAATAGAATAAATCATACTTTCATACAATATCTTAATTGAATTATATGTAATGATCAATAAATTAAGTTTAATTCTATGTCGGCATGTATAAAAATTCTAGTAATCTATTTTATAGATATTTACACTGGAGTTGACGAATAACCAGTACTACTATTAGTGTTTATTAGTGTCGACTAGAAATGGGGCGTGGCCAAGTGGTAAGGCAACGGGTTTTGGTCCCGCTATTCGGAGGTTCGAATCCTTCCGTCCCAGAGCATACCTGACCCATGATCATTTTCTTTTTTTTTTTTTTTAATACATAATAAAATATCTATCTATATCATAATAAAATATATCAAAATAAAGATTGTCTTTTCCAACAGTCTTCCGTTTAAGAGTATAATATTGGTATAGAATTGGTAGAGAATGTTATTCTTGTTTCTTGTTGTTTTAATATGAAATCTGAATCATATCTTTTTCACAAATTGAATCTAGTTCAAATAACACGCATATGAAATTTAATCTATTTGTGATTTGTAAAATATTACTATTTTACAATATGAAAAAATAACAACCCAAATCTTCACTCTTTCCTTACATCAGTCTTTTTTTTATCTATCTTTTTTTTAGTAATCATTGAGGGGTTAATCCAATATGGATTTATCTCTCTCTTATGATGATAAAATGATGATAAAAAGCGAATGGTCCTTACTCTAAAACCTTATGCAAAATTAAAATAATGATATCAGGTAGTAAATTATTCAATCAATTAAATCTTTTGAATGATTGCTTATGAGTTCTTGGTACTCGAAGAAGTGTTAAATTGTTGAATTTATCCTATCATGAAGATAGGGATTCAAAATAACTTGTTTATTCGTGTTTATTTATTCGTGTTATGTTAGTTATAATTATAAAGAATAAAAAATGGGGTCAAATTGATTGAATTCTTGCGGAGACTTCTTCATAAATTATCCATTCTTGATATAGAAAAAAAGTATAGATTACTATGTACCGACCGAACCGATGATTATTCATGATTCCATAATCGAATCAATTACATACTGGTTCCAAACCGAAGGAATGTTATGGTAAAACTTCGTTTAAAACGATGTGGTAGAAAGCAACGTGCGACTTGAAGGACATGATCAGCTGTGGATTCTTACATCCACCATTTTTTTATATTTTATATAGGAATGAAAGTGCTCTTGGCTCGACATCATTTGTTCTGTTCCACTGGAACTCTCATTTTTTGAGTGTTGTGATGTAATATAGTACACGATGGAGCTCGAGTAGAAAGTATTGATTCTCAAGGGCAAGAATCTAAGGTTAGTATCGATCAATAAATTGTAACAACTTCGTAAGTATATTTTCGAGATATAAATCTAAAGTATCCAATTCGAGAAAATTGAAAAGTCAAATTTGTTGAAATTGGTAAAACTCTTTCGATCAAATCAAAAGTAAAGTGTAGGAATCAACCATTCGTATGATTCTTTGATAGAAATAAATCCCCAAAAATGGTATGTTGCTGCCATTTTGAAACGATTTAAAGATCACCGAAGTAATGTCTAAACCCAATGATTCAAGGCAAAGATAAAGATCCTGGAACAAGTAAATACCCTTTTCAATTGTCTCAACAACTAGATCAGAATGAAGAATAAAAGTAGATTCTAAAGGAGACAGACAAAAAAGGGGTTAGAGACCACTCAATAAATGAAATACCTAAAAGGTTTTTTTTGAGTTATTTTAGAATTATTCAACTTGAGTTATGAGGGTGCAAATTTCAAATACAATTTTTGGTTGGGAAAAATAAGAAAAAAAGTACTTAAATCAATAATCTAATTAATTTGATGATTTTATGGATATATTTTATATTCGAATTCTATATATAGACATCACCATAATTTCGAATTTTCTCGAGCCGTACGAGGATAAAACTTCTTATACGTTTCTAGGGGGGGGTATTGTTCATCTATCCCAATGAGCCATTTATCGAATCGTTGCAATTGATGTTCGATCCCGACGAGAGGGAAGAGATCTTCGTAAAGTGGGTTTTTATGATCCGATAAAGAATCAAATCTATTTAAATGTTCCTGCTATTTTATATTTCCTTGAAAAAGGCGCTCAACCTACAGGAACAGTTCATGATATTTTAAAAAAGGCGGGAGTTTTTACGGAACTTCGGCTTAATCAACAAACAAAATAAAATTAATGAAATATAAAAATAAAAAAAGAAGATGCGGATGATTTGTATATAGCTTTGTATAACCTTTTAGTTTCTTTGCTATTTCCTCTTTTGTTATATTCATATCATACTTAATTTATTATTGTTACTGTAGAGTAGAATGTTGTCTTTTATAACGACAAAAATCTATTTGATTTCTATCAAATTTGATTTATATCAATAAAATAGATAGAAAAAGATCAAGTGAATAAATAATAAATGAAGTATCGGGTTTATAAATATAAAATTTTCAGATTACTGTTAATGAGGTGGTTTTCGGTGGAACTCTAAAACAAATAAAAAACACAAAGGATTAAACTTGTTTATTTAACTTTTGACTAAATCTCATTTTTTTTCTATTTTTCCCCCTATCTTCCTTAATTTCTTCTTCCACCAATATTGTATATAAATATTCTATATATGTAGTGCCAATCCAACAAAAGTCCTTAGTTTTTTTTTTTTTTATTAAAATCGATTGAAATTGGAATTATTATATTAGTTCTATTTCTAATTTGTTTTCTCTTTTGTATTCTTTTCTCAACATTCATATTGACAACAGTGTATCAAATAAATATAATCCGATCGTGGATAAAAGGATCCATTTATATCTCCGTCCCATAGATTTTATTTCAGTCAAACAATGGTCTCTTGGATTTTATGTAATACAAGAAGTCTTTTTTTGATTAAGATTAAAATCAATAAAAATCTATATATACTAATTAATTAAATATACTAATTAATCGATAACATAAGAGACAAGGGGCGCTCTATAAATATTTTACTTTAATCCCTATAATCCCTATTTTTATCTGATAATTTTTTGCATTTTCATCGGATCTGTTCATTTTTATTATATTCAGAATATAATCAATTATAAATTAAAAAATTTTTGCTATTTTAATGTTTTGATTGGTTTTGATTGCGTTGTGCAATTCCATTTTTTAATTTATTGGGATTCCGATTGTATCTACACATTCTAATTATTTTATTTGGGTTGCTAACTCAACGGTAGAGTACTCGGCTTTTAAGTGCGGCTAGCATCTTTTACACATTTGTATGAAGCAACAGATTCGTCCATACCAGCGGCAGAGTTTGTAAGACCACGACTGATCCTGAAAGGAATGAATGGAAAAAGCAGCATGTCGTATCAATGGATAATTCTGAGAATATTTCATTCTTAACGAATAGGTCCAAACCTTTATTTTAATTATTTGAATTCTTGACGTGTAATAAAATAAAAAATAAATTTGGTCGAGGGAATAAATGGGTAGAGCCCTAACTACGGTTCCAATTATAGGGAAACAAAAAGTAATGAGCTTCTGTTCTTAATTTTTGAATGATTGCCCGATCTAATTAGACGTTAAAAATATATTAGTGCTTAATGCGGGAAAGACTTTTCCCATGAGTGGATTAAAAATTTCTTATGAGTCCTAATTATTAGCTATTACCCATTATAGGGTAGAGATAAATGTGTAGAAGAAGGCAGTATATTGATAAAGATTTTTTTTTCAAAATCAAAAGAGCGATTGGATTGAAAAAATAAAGGACTTCGAACCATCTTGTTACCCTAGAATGAACATAAATCAATATAGATGTAAAAAGAGAGGTTAGAGAGTCTGTTGATGAGTCTTACTTGTTTCCGAGGTATCTATTCTTTTCTTATCATACTATAATACCTTGTTTTGACTGTATCGTACTATGTATCATTTGATAACCCAATAAATCACCTATTTCTTTTCTGGTTCAAATCTAATTAAAAATGGAAGAATATCAAGGATATTTCGAACTAGATGGATATCAGCAACATGACTTCCTATACCCACTTATCTTTCGGGAGTATATTTATGCACTTGCTCATGATCATGGTTTAAATAGATCCGTTTTGTTGGATAATGTAGGTTATGACAATAAATCTAGTTTACTAATTATAAAACGTTTAATTAGTCGAATGTATCAACAGAATCATTTGATTATTTCCGCTAATGATTCTAACCAAAATAAATTTTTGGGGTACAACAAAAATTTGTATTCTCAAATGATATCGGAGGGATTTGCAGTCATTGTGGAAATTCCGTTTTCCCTACGATCAGTATCTTCCTTAGAAACGACAGAAACAGAAATTGTAAAATCGTATAATTTACGATCACTTCATTCACTATTTCCTTTTTTAGAGGACAAATTCCCCCATTTAAATTATGTATCAGATGTACTAATACCCTACCCCATTCATCTGGAAATCTTGGTTCAAACCCTTCGCTATTGGGTGAAAGATCCCTCTTCTTTGCATTTATTACGACTCTTTCTTCACGAGTATTATAATTATAATTGGAATAGTCTTATTACTCCAAAAAAATTTATTTTTTCAAAAAGTAATCCACGATTATTCTTGCTCCTATATAATTCTCATGTATGTGAATATGAATCCATCTTCCTTTTTCTTCGTAATCAATCTTCTCATTTACGATTAACCTCTTATGGGATCTTTTTTGAGCAAATTCATTTCTATGAAAAGATAAAATATCCGGTAGAAAATGATTTTACGGTCGCCATCTTATGGTTCTTCAAGGATCCTTTTATGCATTATGTTAGATATCAAGGAAAATCAATTCTGGCTTCGAAAGATACCCCTCTTTTGATGAATAAGTGGAAATATTATCTTGTCAATTTATGGCAATGTCATTCTTATGTTTGGTCTCAACCGGGAAGGATTTATATAAACCAATTATCCAAGCATTCCCT